GTTATCCCCCCCCCAAAAAAAATCTAGGGACTTTTTACATACAAAGGCTTTACTTGTTACTAATATAATCTTACCCCTGTTCTTCTTTAGATCTACTTGTTTCACTCCGATAGTATCATAAATCGAGTCAATGCATAGGAAATGAATGCATTTCCATACTATTAAGTTAAGTGAAAGAGATAAGACATAATCCAGATTATATCACATCACTTAGTTCACTGGATCTTGCGGAGCCTGTTCATGCAGGACATGATCATGATTGGTCAAGTATGATCATAGAAAAGATTCTCTTCAAAGGAACCGGCCTATCCTCTCTCTGTCTGTAGGGGGCTTGCGCGGTGGTTGGAACAAAGACACATTTAATTGTAAATTCAAATGTGGCAGATAAAGTCATATATCTGCGCGGTCCAATCAATAATAGTTCAAGTCACACACTCCCATAATCCATAGTTTCTTCGGAGAATTCCCTTCAACTTAACAAAATTGGATTATTTTGTTTCTATTTTATTTGACATACATGAATAGTTGAAGGGAAATATCCAAATATATGTCTTATTTAAAAGAATAAGACATATTTGTAGCAGTGAAATACTATTGTTCCTCCCCCAAATGAAAAATGCTCGATTACAAATATCTACGATCCATACTATACTCTCTATAAAGGACCGGAAATGCCTTGCTTACGTATCATTGGAAAGTGCATTAACATAAATACGGCAGTAAGAAGAGGTAATACAAAAGTATGTAAACTATAAAAACGAGTCAAGGTAGACTGTCCCACACTAGCACTTCCGCGCAATAACTCCACTACAGACGATCCTATTACAGGAATAGCTTCAGGTACACCCGTTACAATTTTGACTGCCCAATACCCAATTTGGTCCCAAGGTAAGGAATAACCAGTTACACCAAAAGATGCGGTCAATACAGCCAAAACAACACCCGTAACCCAAGTCAATTCGCGAGGTTTTTTAAAACCTCCTGTGAGATACACCCGAAATACGTGCAGGATCATCATTAAGACCATCATACTTGCCGACCATCGATGAACTGATCGGATTAACCAACCAAAGTTAGCCTCAGTCATTATATATTGAACCGAAGCAAAAGCCTCAGTAACGGTCGGACGATAATAAAAAGTCATAGCAAATCCTGTTGCTACTTGGACTAAAAAACAAGTAAGTGTAATTCCTCCTAAACAATAAAATATGTTGACATGAGGAGGAACGTATTTACTAGTTATATCGTCGGCAATCGCTTGAATCTCAAGACGTTCTTCGAACCAATCATAAACTTTATTGAGATAGGTAAACGAAGGGAACCCCCCCGAGAGCCGTATATGAGAATTTCACCTCGTACGGCTCAAACAGAAATACCCCAATACTGGTTGTAGCGGAAACGGATATGTGTAATAGAAAGTTCTTAACTTAATCCTACGCAATCTTCTCTGAAGATAAGAAAAAATAGAAATCCGAAAGCTATTCTTTGTGGTTATAATGCCAAAATCTCAAGTCAGCTCACTAGGTTTTATCTTGCTCGTTACAGGCCTCTTGAATATTCTATCTTACTTAATTTTTTATTTTATTTGTGTTATTTTTGATTTGTGTGTGGAATGCAACTTTACCTTGCTGTCTTCTTTATTATTCTTATTGATAGGAATTCTCTTGTTAAGACCCTACGAATCAATTAAAAAAACTTCAGATTCATACCAGAACCACGATGATTGAAAAAAAGCTTTAATCTAAGCCCAAAAATTCCCTGAGTAAGAACTGCTGGATTATCACATATTCAATGAATAGATATATAAATATAATGAAAAAAAATCCCCAAAGAAACGTTTGTCCTTTGATCAAAATAAAGATAAGCGCCGACGGTTTGAAAGAATCAAAATCTTTCGATTTATTTATTATAACTTAACTTCCAACCTTTTGAATTTTTTTTAGTCCGGTTGCGAGGTATAAATATTAAGTTATGAATCATAGTTCTAATACGTTCAACTCTAGTTTCTATATTCCGTGCTCCAGATACTAGAATAAATATCTGACGGGGTAAAACCATCTCTTCTCTATCAAGATGACAGATCCATTTTATGTTCTGTACTGTGAATAGGATCAATTCTAACAAGTCACACACTCATATTCCGGAAATAAAGAAACAAAGAAATTCCACGGTCGAACTACCAAATCAAAATGGAATGGCCTAAAAATAAAAGACCTAAATAATGCTTCACTTTTATTTCTATTGAAAATCTAGGTAGTCGGTTCTTGTGAATCTAATTCATCGAAATTCCGTCCAATAAAATGGACGAATTATAAATCTCCAAAATAATGGATAGAAATATCGCAAAAAGAGCCATTGCAACACCCATCAAAGGAGTAGTTCCCCACCCCGGAGCTACTTTACCATATTCTGAATTCAATGGTTTCAATAAATCCCCTACAGCAGTTCGTCTTGGACCAGATCTAGAACTACCCTCAACGGTTTGTGTAGCCATAAATCCTATTTTTTTTATTCATTGAGATTTGTTGACTTTGTATACTATTCCGCTGTAAATAAAAGATCTTATCCTATAGATCCATTGTGGTCTTGAAATTATATAATAATGGAAACAGCAACCCTAGTTGCCATCTCTATATCTGGTTTACTTGTAAGTTTTACTGGGTATGCCTTATATACTGCTTTTGGGCAACCCTCTCAACAACTAAGAGATCCATTCGAAGAACATGGGGACTAGTTGAAGTAATGAGCCTCCCAATATTGGGAGGCTCATTACTTCAATTGAGATAATAAAAAATTATTTCACCTTTTTAGTTGGAACTTTAGGGGGTTCTCTAAAAAAGATAGCGAAAAAAATGATTCCTAAAGTTGAGACTAAGAGGAATGTATAAACCAATGCTTCCATAAATTTGATCGTGGTTTACAATTATAACTTTCATAACTGTTTTTTTGGGGGTCATCTCTCGGATAAAGAAAAAGAAAGAAGAAGAATAAAACAAAATGGAAAAATTCAAATCATTATTTATCTGGTTCCCTATGTCAAATTCAAATCATAACAAAATAAAGTCGAAAAGGAACAAAAGAATGGTCTATCCGACTACTTGTCTTCTTGTAGTTGGATCTCCAAGTTTTTGGAATGCTCCAAATTCTACTTGAGCATCCAAATCGGGGTCGATACCAGCAAAAACATCTCTGAACAAGGTTCTAGCACCATGCCAAATGTGTCCGAAAAAGAAGAGCAGAGCAAATGAGGCATGCCCAAAAGTAAACCAACCCCTTGGACTGCTACGAAAAACGCCATCCGATTTCAAAGTAGCACGATCTAATTCAAAAATTTCACCCAATTGAGCACGTCTAGCATATTTTTTCACAGTAGCGGGATCATTATAACTGACTCCATTGAGTTCGCCACCATAGAACTCAACAGTTACACCTACTTGTTCGACACTATACTTCGACTCTGCCCTTCGAAAAGGAACATCGGCTCTAACAATTCCGTCTCCGTCGACCAAAACAACTGGAAATGTTTCAAAAAAAGTAGGCATACGACGTACAAAAAGTTCACGCCCCTCTTTATCTTTAAAGATAGGATGTCCTAACCAACCGACGGCTATTCCATCTCCATTGTCCATTGAGCCCGCTCTAAACAATCCCCCTTTTGCCGGATTATTGCCGATGTAATCATAAAAAGCTAATTTTTCGGGAATTTTAGACCAAGCTTCTGATAAACTTTGATTTTCGGCTAGCCCAGCACCAACTCTTCGATATATTTCTTGCTGGAAATATCCTTGATCCCATTGATAACGGGTGGGACCAAACAATTCAATCGGGGTGGTTGCTGAACCATACCACATAGTTCCGGCAACAACAAAAGCTGCAAAAAAGACAGCAGCGATACTACTGGAAAGCACGGTTTCAATATTTCCCATACGCAATCCTTTGTATAGACGTTGGGGTGGGCGCACACTAAGATGGAAAAGGCCCGCTAATATGCCCAATGTTCCTGCTGCAATATGATGAGAGGCTATACCCCCCGGAACAAAAGGATCAAAACCTTCCACACCCCATGCGGGATTTACGGGTTGTACCCTTCCGGTTAGTCCATAAGGGTCGGACACCCATATTCCAGGACCATACAATCCTGTTACATGAAATGCGCCAAAACCAAAACAAGTCACCCCTGCAAGAAATAAATGAATTCCAAAGATTTTTGGCAAATCCAAAGAAGGTTTTCCTGTACGTTCATCAGAAAAGATTTCTAGATCCCAATAGACCCAATGCCAGATAGCCGCCAAAAAGCACAAGCCCGAAAACACAATATGTGCCCCGGCCACGCCTTCGTAACTCCAAATACCGGGATTCGTTAGAGTACCCCCTGTGATACTCCAACCACCCCACGAATTGGTTATTCCTAAACGAGTCATGAAGGGTATAACGAACATACCCTGTCTCCACATTGGGTCAAGAACAGGATCAGAAGGATCAAAAACTGCCAATTCATATAGAGCCATCGAACCGGCCCAACCAGCAACCAGAGCTGTATGCATTATATGGACAGAAAGCAAACGGCCGGGATCATTTAAAACAACGGTATGAACACGATACCAAGGCAAACCCATGAAAATACCTCTTATCTCAACAAAAAATAGACACTATGTAACTTTATTGCGCTGGAAAAAACTATGCTATGAACGCCCCTTTTCAATAGATTATCTCGGATAAAGGATTCATATTTATTCTAGTTTTTTAGTAATAATGGAACAATTCTATTCGTAGGAACAAAACGAAGCAGATCTATTCTATACCCGATAAGTAACAATACGCAATGGTGGTGAGGGGGGGTTGACCCTCTCTATATATTTTATATTTCTAGGAGTCTTTCTATCAGTGAATGCAAACATATTCGTTTATCACTCAAACGGCCTATTAGTAAGAACTTTAATTCATTTGGTCTTGCCTTTTTATTTTTTTATGATTTATAAATTAAATACAATATGCTAAAGACAAATCATTTTTAGCCTAATAAAAAAATTATTATCTTACGTTTTCACATCAAAGTGACATATATCCCTCCTTTCTTTTTCCCTATTTAATGCCCATTGGTGTTCCAAAAGTACCCTTTCGAAGTCCTGGAGAAGAAGATGCATCTTGGGTTGACATATAGTGTGACTTGTCAGATATATTTGGTCATATGGGATTTACCCCGTTCTCCCACTCGATGGAGATATACTTCTCTTTCATCCCCCAAAAAATGGATTGAATCATCAAAAATTTTGAGCGTGAAGTGTAATGAAGTGCAATTAGATCGATTTTTTGGTTGGGGTGGGGGGTATCCTGATTACTATTCGAATCAAAATTTCGAATAATTTATGGTTGGCTTGGTTGGACCAATAAAATGAAGCGTCCGGACTCTGTTTAAAAAAAACAATTGGTAATATGTCTACGATTACTACTTTTATCCTATATTTGGCAGAAAACAAGAAATTCAGAAAAAAGGGGAAGTCGTAACAAAAAGACGCGGTATTGCAGTATTTGTCCTATATGTGCAAATTCAACTAGGGCGGATCTTTCTTTACCCAGAGTCGAACAGAAACCTAAAAGAATTGAAAAAGAATTGACGAAATCCATTCAGAAACAAGAAAATTATATTGCGGTTTTGATTAAATCTCGATGAAAACAATACATCAATGAAAGGTCAGTTCAATACAATAAGGTTAGTACATTTTTTTATTATATATATTTGATCTATATCTATGAATATAAATAAAATAGAAAAAAGGAAAGAGAGTAGAAATCTACACATTGATTCCTTATTTGCGATTTTCGGTGAACTGTATGCATCAAAAGGTGCATATACGGTTTTTAGGGGGTAAAATTTTATCCTAATCAACCGACTTTATCGCGAAAGACTCCTTTTTTTAGGCCAAGAGGTTGATAGTGAAATATCGAATCAACTTATCGGCCTTATGGTATATCTCAGTATAGAGGACGATAACCAAGATTTGTATCTGTTTATTAATTCCCCAGGCGGATGGGTAATCCCCGGAATAGCTATTTATGATACTATGCAATTTGTACAACCAGATGTACAGACAGTATGCATGGGATTAGCTGCTTCAATGGGATCTTTTATTTTGGCAGGAGGCGAAATTACCAAACGTCTAGCATTTCCTCACGCTTGGCGCCAATGCGTTTTTTTTTCTTAAAGAAAAAGACTATGCCTTCGCCATATGAATATTGAGTAATAATAGCATGGCACTTCGAGTTCGATACGCAATTTTTTTTTTACCATTTGATTATGTATCGAAAGAGTACTATGAAAAAAAGGAGTGTTTACTATTTTTTCTGATCTATCGGGAGCCTATTTCAGTGTCACAAAATTTTTTGTTTTCAGTTTTCACACCAGAAAGCTTTTAACAATATTTATATGAAAGAATAGCAAATAAAAAAAAAATTAGATTTTTTTTATAACTATTTGAAAAAAAAAAAGAAACTTTGGGATTGCTGAATAACAGACGAAATAATAAAGCAAGGGAACCGTCATAGTATTTTTCAAATACTCTAAAAAAGGAAGGATGGTTATTTGGTCATTTACTGATTTGGGTCTGATAGACCCGGTATATTTTGTATTTTTTGATCTTCGAAATAGAAGGTAAAAATAAATCCCAAAGTATAGCCGTATGCAATACGCAAAAGATGCCTGTACGGTTATTCAATTTGATCTTTGTTTGTTTTATTATTATTTTTCTCTTATCTCTCTCGCCTTATCGTGCAAGATAGATAGAGGAAACCTTTATCATGGTATATCATCAGGATCAGGGTAATGATCCATCAACCCGCTAGTTCTTTTTATGAGGCACAAACGGGAGAATTTATCCTGGAAGCGCAAGAACTGTTGAAACTGCGCGAAACGATCACAAGGGTTTATGTACAAAGAACGGGCAAACCTTTATGGCTTGTATCTGAAGACATGGAAAGGGATGTTTTTATGTCCGCAGCAGAAGCCCAAGCCCACGGAATTGTTGATCTTGTAGCGGTTGAATAAAAGATTAACAGCAAGGATTCTGCGCAAATACACAATTTGATATTTTTTTTTTAATCGTCTTATTATTTATTATCGGATTTCATAGAATATTACTATTAATTAATAGAATATAAGTAATTCACAATCATCGGATTAGGATTGATCTAAACCAATTCATTATGTATATGACTCACGATGCCAACTATGAAACAACTTATTAGAAACACAAGACAGCCAATCCAAAATGTCACGAAATCCCCCGCGCTTCGGGGATGCCCTCAGCGCCGAGGAACGTGTACTAGGGTGTATGTGCGACTCGTTCAGATCCATAGACTAAAACAAAAGAAAGGAAACAATTTATTCCAGTATCGGCGAGGTGGTCGGTTAAAAATCTATTAATCGAGTCTTCTATTGTGTATCAAATTTATGGTTTCGATTGGTGCAAACCCAATCACCTCAATTTGCAATTTAAGATGAGAAAGGCTTCCCCATTGGTAGCAAACGGTTACCCCTTAAGCGGGGAAATCCTATTTCAATTAAAAATAAAAGCGGAAAGATTATGCTCTCATTTTTGCAAGAACGAACTAAGAAGGTCAGCTCCCCAGCTAATTTTCATACTTAAATACCGTTACTGTATAGTTAGACTTCGTTGTGAAATACCTCTTATTAGATATTTCATGGGTAGAGCCAAAGAGTGTGAACTGTACAAGTTAACAATAACATTGAAAAAATGAAGGAGCTCCGGTGTATAGAGAGGACCTCGCCGTTTAAAAACGAATCATAGAAACGATGAAAGTCACCATTTCTTTATCTATTCCTATTTAATTTACTTTGTTTTTTTGATACCCAGTATCAATACAATTTATTATTTCGAGGTTAACTGCTTAGAAATAAAAAGAAAAAAATCGTGGTTGGGAAGGTTATAGTAGCAAAAGCCATCGGAATTTTTATTTTATACATTGGAAGGATCCTTTTTTGTTATTAATAGACTCTAAGGTGGGGAGAAAAGAATAACTGAACAAAAAAAAGAAATCAAATAGTTATTCATCAAAGTCTCATTTATTCAATGACAAGAATTAAACGAGGATACATAGCTCGGAAACGGAGGACAAAAATTCGTTTATTTACATCAAGTTTTCGCGGGGCTCATTCAAGACTTACTCGAACTATGACTCAACAGAAAATAAAAGCTTTAGTTTCGGCTCATCGGGATAGAGATAGGAAAAAAAGGGATTTTCGTGCTTTGTGGATCAGTCGAATAAATGCAGTAATTGGTCAGAATCCAAAAAAAATATACTATAGTTATCATAGATTAATATATAATCTGTACAAGAGGCAATTGCTTCTTAATCGTAAAATAATTGCACAAATAGCTATATTTAAAGGGGATTGTCTTTTTATGATTGCCAACGAGATCGTATAAAACTCTACTACCTTCCCGGAAATTGATCTCCGGGAAGGTAGTAGAGTTTTATATGATAAAATAGAATTCATACCATAAAGTCATCAAAATGAACAACCACGCTCAATAAAAAAGATTTATTCTTCTTCACCGATTATCTTTTCTCTTATAAGACAACAACAAAAATTGGACTGTCATAGTTTTGAACAAAAGATCAATCCACATTTGATTTGATTTTAGATTCAAATTTTAATTCAATTGAAGAGTAACTGTATTTTTTTTTTTAAGACTCGTAGTGGTGGTAGTTCTAGTGGTCAACTCGGTTTTTTCAAATTGTTTTTCATTATTAAGAAAGGGTAACGAAGATAAAATACGAGCTTGTTTTATAGCAATCGTAATTAATCGTTGTTGTTTTAAGGTCAATCTATTCACGCGTCTAGATAATATTTTTCCTTGTTCACTAATAAACCGACTAATTAAACTCATGTTTTTATAATCAATTCGATCCCCCGACCCAATGGGGGGCAAACGCCTACGAAAAGATCGCTTTGATTTAAGAAAGAGTCGCTTAGATTTATCCATGGTTTGTTTATTCCTATCCCGAAAATACTATTTGTTACAAAAAGGATTCGTTTTGTTTATATTCGTACTACTTTCTTTTTATTTCTTTTTAATTTATATATGTTGTTATGTTATATAATTATATATATATAGTTTTATATAGTTTATAGAATAATATATATGAAAAACAGGTCATTTTTTAATGTTCTTTTGGAAGGGTGACACAGAAGCGATCAATTTTATCTATTTCTTTATTTCTGCGTGAATCATCTGTTTGCAACAACGGGGACAGAATTTTCTCAATTCCAATCGACTGGGCGTATTGTGTCGATTCTTTTGAGTAATATATCTAGAAATACCGGTTGATTGCTTATTAACACTACTATTTTGAGCACAACTAGTACATTCCAAAATAACCGCTACTCGGATATCTTTACCCTTGGCCATGAACCTCCTTTGGGTTTTTGATTCACTTAAAACTCTTCGATTTTTGGATTAGAAGAAGAAAAAGAAAAGAAAGGAACGAAAAAAGTAAAAGTAGAAGTTGATAATGCAAAATCAAATTATGGAATATTTCCTTAAATATCATACAATACTAATTAATTAAGTTAAGTAATACAATAACTTCGAACTAGTCTTGTATGATTATGATATTGTTGCCCCCGCCCTAGCCATTTTATTTTCATTTCGGGTCTCCCTCTATTATTCCTGTATTATTAATACAAATGGAATTGAATTAATAATTCCATATCTTCTATTATGGAATTATTAATTCAATTCCATTGAGGCTTTGACCAAATTCCGAGTTTCGCTGAGGCCGAATCCACCCTTACTGAATTCTTTCTCTTTTCTAACTTATTAGAATTCTAAAAGAAAAAAAAGAAGAAGGGGGTTAATCACAGATATTTGATTGGATCTTGAATCTTTTTCACCCCTTCCTGTGCCAATAACTAGAATGAAAAAAACGGGAATATCAATGCATCCGGGAATAAACGGTTGATCTCTATCAAGAGACCCGCTAAAGCCCCGAACCATAGAGTACTTATCACTGGTGCCACGGAGAGATATGTTTTTAGATCTCGCATTTTAAATCTCCTTCTTTTTATTCTTTATTGTAATTTGTAATACATAATCACATAGAGGAATACGATCAGATGGTTATTAACTCAATAAAACCAGTTGTATTTGTCGGCAGAATTCCAAATTCAAATTGAAATGTACAACAATTCATTCTATATTAAAAAACGAGGTCGATTTCCGCCCGAGCATTCCCTTCACTAAAAAGATTTTTCCGGTTTAGGGAAATTTCCTATTTTATTTATTTTTTTTTTTATTATATTATAAATATTCTTTATTCTTATTCTATAGAATCTATTTTTTTTTTCATATCCTTATTATCCTTATATAGATAGGAAACTAAAAAAATGGCAGGATAATTGATATATATATAGCAACGGCGAAAATAAAAATATGGAAAACAAGACAAAGATTCTTTACAATGACACTGGAAACCGATTGAGAGGGATGTAGCGCAGCTTGGTAGCGCGTTTGTTTTGGGTACAAAATGTCACGGGTTCAAATCCTGTCATCCCTATCCCTAACTATTACTTATCATATGAACAGTATCAATATATCACAATATATAGTGTGATATATTGATATAGTATATGCATGCAAGATGTATTGGGGTCTCATAAAATTATTTATGAGAATAAAGCGCTCTTAGTTCAGTTCGGTAGAACGCGGGTCTCCAAAACCCGATGTCGTAGGTTCAAATCCTACAGAGCGTGATTCCATTCTTGTTAGATCGATAACGACACTGTGAAATATTTGAACCGCAGTCTAAAGTCTGAATTTGACCTCTGGGATTAGGATTAAAACAAAGAAATAGTTGGTCAATAAACAAAAGAGGTGTTAATTGATCAAAGGTCCAACTGATCACCACGTCGGTATTGTAAATATGCAGTTACGAATAATCCAGCCAAAGTAATCGGAATGAGACCTAACACGATTCCAAATAGAAAAACTTCAATCATTTTAATTTATTTGAAAGGGAAAGGGGGAGGTAATATCTATCCTAAAATATTAATCTGTATTGACCATGAATCCCAACGACCAACAAATTGGAAATCGACACGATAAGGAACTGTGGAATATCTAGAATATTCAAAAATTTTCAATTCATTTTATCATTTCAAATCAAATAAGTCGTATCTTACTCAGACCAATAAATAGAGCTGAGGTTATAGTTAAAGCCGCTAGTAGAAAACCGAAATAACTAGTTATAGTGGGCATAAAGAAGCTAAATGAAATTTTTTATTTTTTTATACATACATATGTTTATAAAGCACTTCCCTAAGTTTCCATTTTGAGGAGAAAAATAGGAAAATAAACAAACTTGAAAGGTACAATTGAATATTTTTGATTCATCAATTACAGACGAACAAAAATAGAGTGACATAGGTAAGAAATCAATTCATCATCTGTGACATCTACTCATCTTGTGATTCCAAATCAACAGATTTATTGAACAACTCGTGAGTTGAGTAAAGCAATCTAATAAGATTATTTTTATTTTGTATTAAAAATAGAATATATAATATTTAGATTTATTATTTATATTCTATATAATTCTATATTATCAGAATTAGAAAATAATAATTAATATTAAAAAAAAAAAAGAATAAAAAGAAACTTTGTTGTTTAATTTCATTCAACTTTAAATTAATATGAAAGAAAATATGAAAAATATCTATTTGAAACCCCCCTTTTTTTATTGTATCTAGTTCTATTTTCCTTCTTCATTTTAGAACAAAAGAAGAGTGACCTTAGAATGTCCTTTACTTTTTTACTTTCATTTAAATCCATTAGATTTAGTAGTAGGGGGTTCCAGTCTTCTAGTATCTACAACGAGAAGAAAAAGGGTATGAGATCACTAGAAATTTGGATTCCGCCGTTTTTTTATTTCCCCTTCTCTATTTCTAATTTTAATAAAAAAAAGCTTTATCCTTGTAATTAAGCCAAGAAAGAACCTTTTTTGTGTCTAATACAAGAACAACTAATCCACTTTTTCTTCCATCAAATAGTATTTTATTTATTACTGCTATTATTGTTACTTGTTACTGGACGACTAACCAATTCAACTCTTTAAAATGAAAAGGGAGTAGGTTCCAACAAAAAAACATCTTTGACAATCACAAAAAAGTATATTTCTAGATTTCACATCTAATTGAATTGTAGAAATATGATAATCTCCTTCCTGAATTATTAGAAAGCAATCTGTCGAATTCCTATTTTAATTGATTCTCAGTTTCTAGTATAGTGCGAAACTAATAATAATAATGTCGAGAACCCTAATTTTATAATATAAATTTATTATTATACTCTCATTTAGTATATCGAGACAACCAAACCAACAAGACAAGAAGAAAAAAATTATCTAGTCCTTAATCTCGCCACTTATTGTTAAATTTCATTGCTGTGTCAGAAGAAGGATAGCTATACTGGTTCGGTATA